TAGGCCCATAGATAAAAAACCCACTTTTTTACGATTACGGGGTTTATTGGAATATGAAATTCAACCCTGGAAATACAGGATCCCAATTTTTTTTACTACCCGGAGCTTCGATACATTTCGAAATCGAGAGATGTCTACCGGAGGAGGTTCTATCAGACAACAATTAGCCAATCTAGATTTACGAATGATTATAGATTATTCATTGGTAGAATGGAAAGAATTGGAGGAAGAGGAATCCACAGGGAATGAATGGGAAGATCGAAAAGTTGGAAGAAGAAAAGATTTTTTGCTTAGACGCATGGAATTGGCTAAGCATTTTATTCGAACAAATATAGAACCAAAATGGATGGTTTTGTGTCTATTACCAGTTCTTCCTCCTGAGTTGAGACCAATCTATCATATAGATGAGGATAAACTAGTGACCTCGGATATTAATGAAATCTATAGAAGAATTATCTATCGGAATAATACTCTTACAGATCTATTAACAACAAGTATAGCTACACCAGAAGAATTAATAATATCTCAGGAAAAATTGCTACAAGAAGCCGTGGATGCACTTCTTGATAATGGAATCTGCGGACAACCAATGAGGGATGATCATAATAGAATTTACAAGTCGCTTTCAGATGTAATTGAAGGCAAAGAAGGAAGAGTTCGCGAGACTCTGCTTGGTAAACGAGTCGATTATTCAGGGCGGTCAGTGATTGTCGTGGGCCCTTCACTTTCATTACATCGATGTGGATTGCCTCGCGAAATTGCAATAGAACTTTTCCAGGCATTTGTAATTCGTGACCTAATTAGAAAACATCTTGCTTCGAACATAGGAGTTGCTAAGAGTCAAATTCGGAAAAAAAAACCTATTGTATGGGAAATACTTCAAGAAATTCTGGATGACCATCCTGTATTGCTGAATAGAGCGCCTACTCTGCATAGATTAGGTATACAGGCATTCCTCCCCGTTTTAGTGGAAGGGCGTGCTATTTGTTTACATCCATTAGTTTGTAAGGGCTTCAATGCAGACTTTGACGGGGATCAAATGGCTGTTCATGTGCCTTTATCTTTAGAGGCTCAAGCAGAGGCACGTTTACTTATGTTTTCTCATATGAATCTTTTGTCTCCAACTATTGGAGATCCCATTTCTGCACCAACTCAAGATATGCTTAGTGGACTCTATGTCTTAACGAGTGGAAATCGTCGGGGTATTTGTGTAAATAGGTATAATCCATGTAATCGTAGAAACTATCAAAATGAAGATAATAACTATAAGTATACAAAAAAAAAAGAACCCTTTTTTTGTAATGCCTATGATGCAATTGGAGCTTATCGGCAAAAACGAATCAATTTAGGTAGTCCTTTGTGGCTGCGGTGGCGACTAGATCAACGTGTTATTGCTGCAAGAGAAGCTCCTATCGAAATTCACTATGAATCTTTGGGGACCTATTATGAGATTTATGGACACTATCTAATAGTAAGAAGTATAAAAAAAGAAATTCTTTATATATATATTCGAACCACTCTTGGTCATATTTCTCTTTATCGAGAAATAGAAGAAGCCATACAGGGGTTTTGGCAGGGCTGTTATAATTCTATGCTACCAGCGCGAATTCGAGTCTCACCGGGTTAACTAGGACTAGAAATGCGGAATTTCTACGTGAATCAAGATCTAGAAAAGGAAGTTTTCAAATCACTGACTCAAACCCATTGTCAAATTCTACTCAGCGCAACGCAATATGGAGGTACTGATGGCAGAACGGCCCACTCAGGTCTTTCACAATAAAGTGATAGACGGAACTGCCATGAAACGACTTATTAGTCGATTTATTGATCACTATGGAATAGGATATACATCACATATCCTGGATCAAGTAAAGACTCTGGGTTTCCGACAAGCGACCGCCGCATCCATTTCATTAGGAATTGATGATCTTTTAACAATACCTTCTAAAAGATGGCTCGTTCAAGACGCTGAACAACAAAGTGTTCTTTTGGAAAAACACCATCATTATGGGAATGTACACGCGGTAGAAAAATTACGTCAATCAATCGAGATATGGTATGCCACAAGTGAATATTTGCGACAAGAAATGACTCCTAATTTTCGGATGACCGATCCTTTTAATCCAGTCCATATAATGTCTTTTTCGGGAGCCAGAGGAAATGCGTCTCAGGTACATCAATTAGTAGGTATGAGAGGATTAATGTCGGATCCCCAAGGACAAATGATTGATTTACCCATTCAAAGCAATTTACGCGAAGGACTCTCTTTAACAGAATATATTATTTCTTGCTACGGAGCCCGTAAAGGAGTTGTGGATACCGCTATCCGAACATCAGATGCAGGATATCTCACGCGCAGACTTGTTGAAGTAGTGCAACACATTGTTGTACGTCGAACAGATTGTGGCACCGTTCGCGGTATTTCTGTAAGTCCTCGAAATGGAATGATGGCGGACAGGATTTTTATCCAAACATTAATTGGCCGTGTATTAGCAGATGATATATATATAGGTTCGCGATGCATTGCTACTAGAAATCAAGATATTGGGGTTGGACTTGTCAATAGATTCATAACTTTTAGAGCACAACCAATCTCTATTCGAACCCCCTTTACTTGTAGGAGTACATCTTGGATTTGTCAATTATGTTATGGCCGGAGTCCAGCTCATGACGACCTGGTCGAATTGGGAGAAGCTGTAGGTATTATTGCAGGTCAATCTATTGGAGAACCGGGTACTCAATTAACATTAAGAACTTTTCATACTGGCGGAGTATTCACAGGGGGTACTGCAGAACATGTGCGAGCCCCTTTTAATGGAAAAATAAAATTCAATGAGGATTTGGTTCATCCGACACGTACACGTCATGGACATCCTGCTTTTCTATGTTCTAGAGACTTATATGTAACTATTGAGAGTGAAGATATTATACACAATGTGTGTATTCCGCCCAAAAGTTTTCTTTTAGTTCAAAACGATCAATATGTAGAATCAGAACAAGTCATTGCTGAGATTCGCGCGAGAACATCCACTTTGAATTTGAAAGAGAAGGTTCGAAAACATATTTATTCTGACTCAGAGGGCGAAATGCACTGGAATACCGATGTGTACCATGCACCTGAATTTACATATGGTAATATTCATCTCTTACCAAAAACAAGTCATTTATGGATATTATTAGGAGAGCCTTGGAGATCTAGTCTAGGCCCCTGTTCGATCCACAAGGATCAAGATCAAATGAACGCTTATTCTCTTTCTGTTAAGCGAAGATATATTTCTAACCCCTCAGTAACTAATAATCAAGTGAGACACAAATTTTTTAGTTCGTATTTTTCTGGTAAAAATAAAAAAGGAGATAGGATTCCTGATTATTCAGAACTTAATCGAATGACATGTACTGGTCGTTGTAATCTCAGATATCCGGGCATTCTCGACGGGAATTCTGATTTATTGGCAAAGAGGCGAAGAAATAGAGTCATCATCCCACTCGACTCGATTCAAGAAGGCGAGAACCAACTAATACCTTCTTCAGGTATCTCAATTGAAATCCCCAGAAATGGTATTCTCCGTAGAAATAGTATTCTTGCTTATTTCGATGATCCTCGATATATAAGAAAGAGCTCGGGACTTACTAAATATGAGACTAGAGAGCTGAATTCAATCGTCAACGAAGAGAATTTGGTTGAGTATCGAGGAGTCAAGGTATTTTGGCCAAAATATCAAAAGGAAGTCAATCCATTTTTTTTTATTCCCGTGGAAGTCCACATTTTGGCCGAATCTTCTTCCATAATGGTACGGCACAATAGTATTATTGGGGTAGATACACAAATCACTTTAAATAGAAGAAGTCGGGTAGGTGGATTGGTCCGAGTGAAGAAAAAAGCAGAAAAAATTAAACTGATAATCTTTTCTGGAGATATCCATTTTCCTGGAAAGACAAATAAGGCATTCCGATTGATACCACCGGGAGGGGGAAAACAAAATTCCAAAGAATACAAAAAATTGAAAAATTGGCTCTATATCCAACGAATGAAACTTTCCAGGTATGAAAAAAAGTATTTTGTTTTGGTTCAACCCGTAGTCCCATATAAAAAAACGGATGGTATAAATTTAGGAAGACTTTTCCCAGCGGATCTCTTGCAGGAAAGTGATAATCTACAACTTCGAGTTGTCAATTATATCCTTTATTACGACCCAATTCTTGAAATTTGGGACACAAGTATTCAATTAGTTCGGACTTGTTTAGTGTTGAATTGGGACCAAGACAAAAAGATCGAAAAGGCCTGTGCTTCCTTTGTTGAAATAAGGACAAATGGTTTGATTAGAGATTTTCTAAGAATCGACTTAGCGAAGTCACCTATTTCATATACCGGAAAAAGGAACGATCTGCCGGGTTCAGGATTGATCTCTGAGAATGGATCAGATCGCGCTAATGGCAATCCGTTTTCTTCCATTTATTCCTATTCCAAGGCAACGATTCAAGAATCCCTTAATCCAAACCAAGGAACTATTCATACATTGTTGAATCGAAATAAGGAATCTAAATCTTTGATAATTTTGTCATCATCCAATTGTTCTCGAATAGGCCCATTCAACGATGTAAAATATCCCAATGTGATAAAAGAATCAATCAAAAAGGACCCCCTAATTCCAATTAGGAATTCGTTGGGCCCCTTAGGAACAGGCTTTCCAATTTATCATTTCGATTTATTTTCCCATTTAATAACCCATAATCAGATCTTGGTAACGAACTATTTGCAACTTGACAATTTAAAACAGATTTTTCAAATACTTAAATATTATTTACTGGATGAAAATGGTAAAATTTATAATCCCTATTCATGCAGTAACATCATTTTGAATCCATTCAAATTGAATTGGTATTTTCTCCATTACAATTATTGTGAAGAGACATCTACAATCGTTAGTCTTGGGCAGTTTCTTTGTGAAAATGTATGTATAGCCAAAAAGGGACCGCATTTAAAATCAGGTCAAGTTCTA